CCCCCCTTCTACTGCTTATCCTAAAGCCTGAGCTGATTTGAGGCTTAACAGCATGTAGACATAGTTTAAAAAAAACATTAGATTGTGATTCTAAAAATAGAGGTTAAACTCCTCTTGTCCACCGAGAGAGGCTTGCTAGCAACGGAGACTGCTAATCCTCGTCCCCTCGGTTGAATTCCGGAGCTCACTCGGCAATAGGTGCTCCTAAAGGATAACAGCTCATCCGTTGGTCTTAGGAACCAAAAACTCTTGGTGCAAATCCAAGTAGCAGCTATGCACCCTACACCTCTCATAATAACAACCAGCCTTGTGGTTATTTTTGCCCTACTCCTTTTTCCACTTGCCACGGCGCTACTGCCTACACCCAAACAGCACGCCTGAGCCCTCTCCCACGTCAAAACCGCAGTAAAGTTTGCATTCCTGGTAAGCCTTTTACCTCTCGCCCTCTTTCTATCCGAGGGAACAGAAACCGTCATCACCAGCTGAAACTGAATAAGCACCGAAACCTTCAACATCAGCATCAGCCTCAAATTCGACTACTATGCGCTCATTTTTACCCCCGTGGCCCTCTATGTTACGTGGTCTATTCTGGAGTTTGCCTCATGATACATGCACACAGACCCCTACATGAGCCGGTTCTTTAAATACCTGCTAACATTCCTGATCGCCATAATTGTACTGGTCACAGCCAATAACATATTTCAACTGTTCATCGGGTGAGAGGGCGTTGGCATTATATCTTTCTTACTCATCGGCTGATGATACGGCCGAACAGACGCCAACACTGCCGCACTACAAGCAGTCATTTACAATCGAATCGGAGATATCGGACTAATTTTTGCAATAGCGTGAATAGCAACTAACCTAAACTCCTGAGAAATGCAACAAATTTTTCTAGGCGCCAAGGGATTAGACTTAACCCCTCCCCTGCTGGGCCTAATCATTGCCGCAACCGGCAAGTCAGCACAATTTGGGCTTCACCCCTGACTCCCCTCTGCAATGGAAGGCCCCACACCCGTTTCAGCCCTACTCCACTCCAGCACCATGGTGGTGGCAGGGATCTTTTTGCTTATCCGCATGAGCCCCCTAATGGAAGATAACCCGACAGCCCTCACCATCTGCCTATGCCTTGGCGCCCTTACCACGCTTTTTACAGCTACATGCGCTCTCACCCAAAACGACATCAAAAAAATCGTCGCATTCTCTACGTCCAGCCAGCTTGGCCTAATAATGGTTACAATCGGCCTTGGACAACCACAACTCGCCTTCCTGCACATTTGTACGCACGCTTTCTTCAAAGCAATGTTATTCCTATGCTCAGGGTCCGTCATTCACAGCCTAAACGACGAGCAAGACATCCGAAAAATAGGAGGAATACATCACCTGACCCCTTTCACCTCCTCTGCCCTGACACTAGGCAGCCTTGCCTTAACAGGGACCCCCTTCCTGGCCGGCTTCTTCTCGAAAGACGCCATTATTGAAGCAATAAATACCTCCTACCTAAACGCCTGAGCCCTTGCTCTTACACTCCTTGCCACCTCTTTCACCGCCGTCTACAGCCTCCGAGTAATCTTCTTCGTATCGATGGGCTTCCCACGATTCAACACCCTCTCCCCAATCAACGAAAACGACTCCGCAGTGATTAACCCCATTAAACGGCTGGCATGAGGAAGCATTGTTGCTGGACTACTCATCACCTCGAACTTGCTTCCCCCAAAAACACCCATTATAACCATACCTCTCTTACTCAAAGTCTCAGCACTTTTGGTTACTCTTATTGGATTACTAACCGCCCTTGAACTAGCCTCCTTGACAAATAAACAATTTAAACCCTCCCCCCTACTAGCCCCACACCATTTCTCCAACATACTTGGATATTTTCCAGCAATCATTCACCGACTCCCGCCAAAAATTAACCTCCTCCTGGGCCAGTACATCGCCAGCCAAATAGTAGACCAAACATGGCTTGAAAAATCTGGGCCCAAAGCAGTCTACACCACTAACCTTCCCCTCATCACCACCACCAGCAACACCCAACAAGGAATGGTTAAAACATTCCTTACATTCTTCTTTATCACATTCCTCCTTGCCCTACTACTCATGGTAAACTAAACCGCCCGGAGACTGCCCCGACTTAACCCCCGGCAAAGCTCAAGCACCACAAATAGCGTTAGAAGGAGCACCCACGCCCCCACCACTAACATTCATCCCCCTACGGAGTATATCAATGCTAATCCAGAACTATCCCCATGAAACATTGCCAGCTCATCAAACTCATCACAGCTAACAGAGCACTCACCATACCACCCTTCTCAACACACCAGCCCTCCCAGTAGGACCCCAACCATAAATAGGCACCCCCGCAACATAACCTCCCGACTACCAAGAGTCTCAGGGAAAGGCTCAGAAGCCAAGGCCGCAGAATAAGCAAATACAACTAACATCCCCCCTAAATAAATTAGGAACAAAACCAACGCCAAGAAGGAACCCCCCTTCATCACTAGCACACCACAGCCAACCCCCGACGCCACCACCAACCCAAGGGCCCCAAAATAGGGGGACGGATTTGAGGCAATTACAATTAAGCCTGAAATGAAGGAAAGCATAAAGACAACCATAATAAAAGTCATAGTTTCTGCCAGGACTCTAACCAGGAATAGTGGCTTGAAAAACCACCGTTGTTATTCAACTACAAAAACGCTTAATGGCCGCCCTACGAAAAACCCACCCCCTGCTAAAAATCGCAAACGACGCACTAGTAGACCTTCCCGCCCCTTCAAACATCTCCGCGTGATGAAACTTTGGCTCTCTACTGGGCCTATGCCTTGCAACTCAGTTGGTCACAGGCATCTTCCTCGCAATACACTATACAGCCGACGTATCATCGGCATTTTCATCTGTCGCACACATTTGCCGCGACGTAAACTTCGGCTGACTAATCCGAAATGTACATGCCAACGGAGCTTCCTTCTTTTTCATTTGCATCTACCTCCACATCGGGCGAGGTCTGTACTATGGCTCCTACTTATATAAAGAAACCTGAAACGTCGGGGTAGTCCTACTCCTATTAGTAATGATAACTGCATTCGTCGGATACGTTCTGCCTTGAGGACAAATGTCATTTTGAGGAGCTACTGTAATTACTAACCTTCTTTCTGCTGTCCCGTACATTGGTAACACCCTAGTCCAGTGGATCTGAGGGGGCTTCTCCGTAGACAACGCAACACTTACACGATTCTTCACATTCCACTTCCTTCTCCCGTTCATTATTGCAGCAGTCACAGTCATCCATCTTCTTTTCTTACACGAAACAGGGTCTAACAACCCCACAGGCCTAAACTCTGACGCCGACAAAATCCCATTCCACCCATACTTTTCTTATAAGGATCTTCTGGGGTTCGCCATTATGCTCACAGCTTTATCATCCCTTGCCCTATTTAGCCCCAACTACCTTGGAGACCCAGACAACTTTACCCCTGCAAATCCTCTGGTCACTCCCCCACACATCAAGCCAGAGTGATATTTCCTATTCGCCTACGCGATCTTACGTTCAATTCCTAATAAACTAGGAGGAGTCCTAGCCCTCCTCGCATCCATCCTGATCCTGATACTAGTCCCCTTCCTCCATACATCAAAACTTCGGGCCCTTACGTTCCGGCCACTATCTCAACTTCTGTTCTGGACACTAGTCGCGGACGTGATGATCCTAACCTGAATCGGAGGAATACCAGTAGAACACCCCTATATTATTATTGGTCAAATCGCGTCCGTCCTTTACTTCTCTATCTTCCTTCTACTTTTCCCATTAGCAGGATGACTAGAAAACAAATTGCTTGCACTAAATTGCAATGGTAGCTCAGTGCCAGAGCGCCGGCCTTGTAAGCCGGACGTCGGAGGTTAAACCCCTCCCCATTGCTTCAAAGAGAGGAGATTTTAACTCCCGCCGCTGGCTCCCAAAGCCAGTGTTCTAAAATTAAACTACTCTTTGTTCAAAGTACATATATGTAATTACACCATATATTTATGTTAACCATAATAACCAATTCTTTAGAGCATATAATATGTAGGTATAGCACTAATCGGTGTTACCCCCTCATTCATCAACAGGTCGATAAGAACTACATGGCGCATTGACTGAAAATCCAGCATGTTAACTATATACATGGGAATTACCCAGGCCACATGAACACATACCGAGTTATGGCCCTAGCTGAAATTGGTTTCGTATATATATACCAAGATTCAGATTCTCGTCAAGTTTAAAAGCCGATGCAGACAAGAATAACATCCGAGTATAAGCGGAGCGATCACGTTTATTGATGGTCAGGGACAGTGATTGTGGGGGTTTCACCTAGTGAACTATTCCTGGCATTTGGTTCCTACTTCAGGGCCATGACTCGTACTATTCCCCACACTTTCATCGACGCTTGCATAAGTTGTTGGTGGAGTACACACGGTGCGTTAGCCACATGCCAAGCGTTCTTTCTAATGGGCTAGGTTATTTTTTTTGTCCTCCTTTCCTCTGGCATTTCACAGTGCAGCGCGAAGGCTTGCTGACAAGCGTGTACATTTTCCTTGCCGGCGTTGGACATAGTACGAACTATAGTAAGACTTTGATAGAAGAATTGCATAACTGATCTCAAGAGCATAATATACTGGTTGTATCCACTAATTCTATAAGAAGTGCCCCCTCTAGTTTTAGAGGTTAAAACACCTACCCCCCATAAAAAGGAAACCTCCGCCTATATATACCCATCTGCCGTTATTACTTTCTTCGAGTCAAATATTTAATTCATGTTTATATATATATATTTATATTATAATAACCCAAAAATTT